GAGTAACTTGTATAGTTCACACTCTTTGGCTCGACCCATAAATTAGCCAGTAATCGGTCTTTCACAAGGAGATCCACCTATACAGTAACGGTATTTAATTATGAAAGTTAGCTGGGTAGCTGACCCTCTTAGTCCGTTCTTGCAAGACTGTAAGTCTAATCTTTCTTTTTTTAATAAGATTGTCCCCGCTTAATGGATAACCATTTAATACCAATGGGGCATTTTTTTTTTCATCTTAAATTAAATTGAGGTAATTGGATTTACACCAATGGAAACCATAAATTTCATACACAATTGAAGGATATATTTTTTTATTTTTAGAAAGTGAATGGAATAGAGTTCTTCCATTTTATCCTATTGAATTTGATCCTATTAATCGGTACTGATCATTGATACTGGAAATTTTTTTTTATTGTTCCCCAGCCTATGATCTGAACGAGTCGCACATACACCCTAGTACATGTTCCTCGACGCTGAGGGCATCCCCGAAGGGCGGGGGATTTCGTGACATTTCTGATTGGCTGTCTTGTATTTCTAATAAGTTGTTTAATCGTTGGCATGTTGAATGATATACATAATGAGCTGGTTTAGATCGATCCTAACCGGATTATTATGAATTACTTTTAATATAATAAAATATGGAACTTGGTAAGAAGATAAAATAATAAATCACCAGTTTGCGCTAAATCCATCCTATTTTCTATTTTCATTCAACTGCTACAAGATCAACAATTCCATAAGCTTGCGCTTCTGTTGCTGACATAAAAACATCTCTTTCCATGTCTTCGGATACAACCCATAGGGGTTTGCCCGTTCTTTGTACATAAACCCTTGTGATGGTTTCACGCAGTTTTAGCAGTTCTTCCGCTTCCAAGATAGCTTCTCCCGTTTGTGCTTCATAAAAAGCACTAGCGGGTTGATGAATCATTACCCTGATGATATAACATACTAAAGTTTGTTCTATCTAGACGATGGAGTGAAGAGAAAATAAATAAAGATAAAAAAAATATTTAAGAAAAAAAAATAGAATAACCGTACGGGCATGTTTGATGTATTGCATACGGCTCTACAATAAAATTAATCTTTACCTTCCATCGCAGAAAGAGCCAAATAGGATCTATGAGACTCATATGGGTAAATGATCAAATTACCACCCTTCTTTTTGGAGGAGTTAAAAAATACTATGATGGTTCCGTTGCTTTATATATTTCTTATTTATTTTTTGGTATTTATTTGTCTGTTGATTCAGCAATCCCAAAGTTTCTTTTTTATCCGATCAAATAAAAAAAAAGTAAATAAAAAAATATTTTGTACTTTATTTCTAAATTTATACAATAAATATTCTTAAGAGATCTATGGTATGAAAAAAGTTTGTGACGCTGAACAGGATTTCCGATGGATAAGATAAAATCAGAAATACCTTTTATTTCATACTACTCTCTCGATATATAATCGAATTTTTTTTTCACAAAAAAAAATAATAATAAAATTTTTGTCATATCGAATTCTAAATGCCATGCTATTTTTACTTAAATATTCCTATTTCATATGGCGAAGGCATAGTCTTTTGTTTCTCTCAAAAAAACCTCATTGGCGCCAAGCGTGAGGGAATGCTAGACGTTTGGTAATTTCCCCTCCAACCAGGATAAAAGATCCCATTGAAGCAGCTAATCCCATGCATATTGTATGTACATCTGGTCGAACAAATTGGATAGTATCATAAATAGCTACTCCAGGTATTACCCATCCACCAGGAGAGTTTATAAACAAATAAAGATCTTTGGTATCATCCTCAATACTCAGATATACCATAAGACCAATAAGTTGATTTGAGATCTCGCTATCAACTGCTTGGCCTAAAAAAAGTAATCTCTCTCGATAAAGTCGGTTGATTCGGGTAAAGTTGTATCCCTTAGGAACCGTACATGCACTTTTTTCTGCATACGGTTCAAAAAAAATTCCGAAAAAATCAATGTATAGATTCCAGCCCTCTTTTGTTTTTTCATATCATACATAGCATAGTAGGCTCTTTCGAACTTTTAACGAAAGGACTTTTTCTTCGATTTTTCTTTTTCAATAAAGAAATAAAGAAGTTTTTTGACTCCTTTTCTTATCTTAGAATAGAAAGAATATAAAAAAGAATTTCAAATTTATCGAATTAACTTATCATTGATGTATTTTTTCATTGAGATCCAAATCACGATGTCATTTTCTTGTTCCGGAATGGGTCTCTTAAATCTTTTTAGGTTTATGCTCTACTCCGGGTAAAGATCCGCCCTATTTGGATTTGTACATATAGGACAAATACTTCCCTTACCATTTCTTTATTGCTATGACTTCTTAATTAATTATTAATTTCATGTTTTCTACCAAACCAAATATTTAATGGGGGTATTCATCCATATTATTTGATTGATTAACAATTGGAGATAAATTTTATTTATAAAAATAGGAATAGAATCATTTATGATCCAAGTCGCAATCATATATAATTCCAAAT